ACGAATAGAACATGGATATATGAGTTGATACCATTACGACCTATATATATAAAGATATCCGGTGCGATCCTATGGGTCTAGCTATCGATCTGTATATATATAGATAATGATCTGGCGGGCCTCTTTTAATGAAGTAAAAAAAAAAAATACCTTTCCTTTCCTTCGATCTCATGCCTTAATTTAATAAGGTGGTAAAAGGTGCTAATAAGTCATACAGCATTAATAGATTCGTGGTAAAATCCCTCTATGATACGTTTTATTAGAATTTTTGGCTGATACCATTTTTTGGCCGATACCAATAAAGGGATCAAATGGTATATAGTTTCTTTTGTTGATAGATTGGAGGATTAGAAAGATGACTATTGCTTTCCAATTGGCTGTTTTTGCATTAATTGCTACTTCAGCAATCTTACTGATTAGTGTACCTGTTGTATTTGCTTCTCCTGATGGTTGGTCAAATAACAAAAATGTTGTATTTTCCGGTACATCATTATGGATTGGATTAGTCTTTTTGGTGGGTATCCTTAATTCTCTCATCTCTTGAACCTATTTGTTCTATTTAGATCCAAAAATTAAATGATCCCCTCCTAATTCTTTCATTTTCAGGTTGTGAGACACATTAAAATGAAATATAAGTCCCCAAAATGCAAATAAAGAAAAAAAAATGAAAGGGAGGGGTCAAACAAACTTCTTATATTTAACTATTTAAAAATGAAATTAAAAAATATATATATATATATTAATTAAATAATTTTATTATACTATTTGTTTATATTTATAATATATTATTATTTATAAATAGTAGAAATTTTCTATAATATTTATAATACTATTTTGATAATAATATTTTTTTGATAATAACAATTTTATTATTATTAAAATTGAATGATTATAATTTTAAATTTATATATTCTAATTTCACTATATAGTTATTGTTAACTATATAGTATTTCTATTAGAATACTATCTAATTTTATACAATTCAAATTAGATAGTATTCTAATTACTATTAATATTTTCTTAAAAAGAATCTAAATTCATTTTTTATTAAATGAAAATAAATTTTTTTAAATGAAAATAAGCATTTTGCAATTACTCTGAAAAACAAAGGAGTATCTGATCTAACTCTGCACAAATATGGCCCATCCATTGTGTATCAAGAACAAGCGGCTATAGTTGAATGGTAAAATTTCTCTTTGCCAAGGAGAAGATGCGGGTTCGATTCCCGCTATCCGCCCAGGGTAATGGGTTTATTTTTTTTTTAATAGGATAAAGAATTAAGTATAGTTGACAGTGATAGTAGAGTGGTTCTATCCTCTTCACTTCTATACTATTCCCTTCTTTTCCTCCTGCCCACCCCAAAATAAAAAGAAAAAAATAGTAATTAATTACTAGTTACCGGAGTCAAACCTCCGTTTTTTGTCAAAAAAAATGTTGCGGAGACGGGATTTGAACCCGTGACCTCAAGGTTATGAGCCTTGCGAGCTACCAAGCTGCTCTACCCCGCGACGAAGAGAGGGACTGGGAACTAATGGACAAAGAAGGATTGAGTACACCCCTCTACCATATGGGTACAAATAGAATAGCCTATTTATACAGAATGGTAAAGGGGCTCCTCTATGATCATAGAAATGAATATAAAAAATGAAACGATATTTTAATGCTTACCAACTTGACCTTGTTGCTCCAGGCAACAAACATGCATGAACCATTTCACGAAGTATGTGTCCGGATAACCCAAAGTCTCGATAGTTAGCTCTCGGTCTTCCGGTTGAAAAACAACGTCGATGAAGACGTGTAGGTGCACTATTACGCGGTGGGGATTGTAACTTTCCGTGAATTTTCCATTTCTCACTCAACAATGGAACTTTACCTATTTCTTTTTTGGGGGATCGACGAATCAAATGATATTTTTGTTCCAATTTTTGCCTCTTCTTTTCCCTCTGAATTAAACCTTTTCTTGCCATAATGGTTCGGTTCTTCCTATTAGTATCAATGATAAAAGTCGGATCCTAGATGTAGAAATAGTAGAAATATAAGAAGGCGGACCCCCTTCTGCATCGAAAGAAATGACATTATCGAGGATATAACACATAAGAATTAACCAAATTTGCCCGATGTAGAGGCAATCAAGAAAGCCGCGTAAGTGAATATATAACCTACAGAAAAATGGGCTAATCCAACCAATCTTGCTTGCACAATGGAAAGAGCTACTGGTTTATCTCTCCATCGAATTAAATTAGCCAAAGGTGTGCGTTCATGAGCCCATGCTAAAGTTTCAATCAATTCTTGCCAATATCCACGCCAGGAAATTAAGAACATAAATCCAGTAGCCCAAACAAGATGTCCAAATAAGAACATCCACGCCCAAACCGATAAACTATTCATACCAAAAGGGTTATATCCGTTGATAAGTTGTGAAGAGTTTAACCATAGATAATCTCTTAACCATCCCATCAAATAAGTGGAAGATTCATTAAACTGTGAAACGTTACCCTGC